ACAAGAAAACAGGGGTTCTGTTGAATTTCAAGTATTCAGTTTCACCAATAAGATACGGAGACTTGCTTCACATTTGGAATTACACAAAAAAGATTTTTCATCGGAAAGGGGTCTACGAAGACTTTTGGGAAAACGTCAACGTTTGCTGGCTTATTTGGCAAAGAAAAATAGAGTACGTTATAAGAAATTAATCAGTCAGTTGAATATTCGGGAGAAGTAATTTAATCCTTCGAATTTCTTTCGTATTTTATTTAGTAGTCTTATAGTAGTCTTAGATTTTGCCTTTTGATGAGCCTCGTTTTGAGGAATTCATGGAATAAAGAATAAGAACAAAGATACATATATGAGTCTACCAATTAAAAGAAAAGATCTCATGATAGTCAATATGGGCCCTCACCACCCATCAATGCATGGTGTTCTTCGACTGATCGTTACTCTCGATGGTGAAGATGTTATTGATTGCGAACCCATATTAGGGTATTTACACAGAGGAATGGAAAAAATCGCAGAAAACCGAACTATTATACAATACCTGCCTTATGTAACACGGTGGGATTATTTAGCTACTATGTTTACAGAAGCAATAACGGTAAATGCACCTGAATTCTTGGAGAATATTCAAATACCCCAAAGAGCCAGCTATATTAGGGTAATTATGTTAGAATTGAGCCGTATAGCTTCTCACTTGTTATGGCTTGGACCTTTTATGGCGGATCTCGGGGCACAGACTCCTTTTTTCTATATTTTTAGAGAGAGAGAATTAATATATGATCTATTTGAAGCTGCTACAGGTATGCGAATGATGCATAATTATTTTCGCATCGGAGGAGTAGCTGCCGATCTACCTTATGGATGGATGGATAAATGCTTAGATTTCTGTGATTATTTTTTACAAGGAGTTGTTGAATATCAACAACTTATTACGCGGAATCCCATTTTTTTAGAACGAGTTGAAGGAGTTGGTTTTATTAGCGGAGAAGAAGCCGTAAATTGGGGCTTATCGGGACCCATGTTACGAGCTTCTGGAATACAATGGGATCTTCGTAAAATTGATCCTTATGAGTCTTACAATCAATTCGATTGGAAAGTAAAATGGCAAAAAGAAGGAGATTCGTTAGCTCGCTATTTAGTACGAATCGGTGAAATGAGGGAATCCATAAAAATTATTCAACAGGCTGTAGAGAAAATTCCTGGAGGCCCTTATGAGAATTTAGAAGCCCGACGCTTTAAGAAAGCAAAGAATTCCGAATGGAATGATTTTGAATATCGATTTCTTGGTAAAAAACCTTCCCCCAATTTTGAATTATCAAAGCAAGAGCTTTATGTAAGAGTAGAAGCTCCAAAAGGTGAATTAGGAATTTATTTGGTAGGAGATGATAATCTTTTCCCCTGGAGATGGAAAATTCGTCCACCGGGTTTTATTAATTTGCAAATTCTTCCTCAGCTAGTTAAAAAAATGAAATTGGCTGATATCATGACGATATTAGGTAGTATAGATATCATTATGGGGGAAGTTGATCGTTGAAATGATAATAGATAGGGTAGAGGTAGAAACTATCAATTCTTTTTTGAAATCGGAATTATTAAAAGAAGTCTACGGACTGATATGGATTCTACCTATTTTGACCCTCCTACTGGGAATCACAATAGAAGTACTCATAATTGTGTGGTTAGAAAGAGAAATATCCGCATCGATACAACAACGTATTGGTCCTGAATATGCTGGCCCCCTGGGATTGCTTCAAGCTATAGCGGATGGAACTAAGTTACTTTTTAAAGAGGATATCCTCCCATCCCGAGGAGATATTCCTTTATTTAGCATTGGTCCCTCTATAGCAGTCATATCCATTTTATTAAGTTTTTTAGTTATCCCTTTAGGATATCGTTTTGTTTTAGCTGATCTTAGTATTGGTGTTTTTTTATGGATTGCCATTTCAAGTATTGCTCCTATTGGTCTTCTCATGGCAGGATATAGCTCAAATAATAAATATTCTTTTTCAGGTGGTCTACGAGCAGCTGCTCAATCTATTAGTTATGAAATACCATTAACTTTTTGTGTACTAGCAATAGCTCTACGTGTGATTCGTTAAAATAGAATTTTTTTCTTCTAAAATACATTGAATGCTTATCTTCCCTTGCTTATTCGGTATTGGGGTTGGTAAGTTAAACTAGATAGCTATATGAGTGAAACAAAACTGCTTATTAATTTGTAGTAAAAATAGAAAATCTCATTTCCTACGTACAAGAAAAAAGTTCAAGTAAACATAAGCAGTGTAAACTCTTTACCCCAAGGTTTAGATTGTTTGATTAGTCATCATATCTTGAAACGGGCAAGAATAAAGGATTCGCAAAATGAAATTCCATTACTAAAATATTTTGAGTTATTACTCTAACTTATAACCATAGGGCAATCCATCAAAAGTTAGTGAGGGATTAGGAACACTAAAGTACATACAGGATTAGTAATGAGAGAATCTAAATCATTAGACATTTTTCCTCATAAAAGGAATCATAATAAGGACTTGAAATTGGTGGAAATAATCAAGCAGTACTTTCTTCGGATTCCGGTCTAGAGTATGTTCCCATTCACTTCTTAAGGAAATGGCTATCAAGAACGAATTAACCCTTTATTTATTTATTTATTTCTTTTTAAGTATACCCTTCCCCGGGAAAGAAGAATAGGACCAAAGATATGGAATGCAATAGAAAAAGGAGCTTTATTTATTCTTTCTTCTTATTTATTCTTTCTTCCTTTATCCCTATTCATACAGAATTCCTCATGAACTAATGCCCAATTCTTTCCATTTATTAATTGCTATAACGAGTGTTTTATTCCAATAATAAGTTATTACCGAACAAAGAAAAATTATCATTTTATTATATAAAGGATAAGATCAATTCGGAAGCGCTTTTTTGTTATTCTAGCAGACAGAATTGCTTTGGTCTAATTTTGGGCTTTCCAATCAATTTTATCTTACCTAATTCTATCTACGTCCAGGGGATAATACTGAAACAATCTTTTCCTTTTTTCTGATCATAGAGGAGCCGTATGAAGCTAAGGTTTCATGTACGGTTTTGGAATAGCGATGGGAACTGTGATGTTATCATCGACTATGATTATCTAACAGTTCAAGTACAGTTGATATAGTTGAAGCACAGTCCAAATATGGTTTTTTTGGATGGAATCTTTGGCGTCAGCCTATAGGTTTTCTAGTTTTTCTAATTTCTTCTTTGGCAGAATGTGAAAGATTACCCTTTGATTTACCAGAAGCGGAGGAAGAATTAGTAGCAGGTTATCAAACTGAATATTCTGGTATTAAATATGGTTTATTTTATCTTGCTTCTTACCTAAATTTATTAGTTTCCTCTTTATTTGTAACTGTTCTATACTTAGGCGGGTGGAATTTCTCTATTCCCTATATATCCTTTTTTGGATTTTTCCAAATGAATAAAATAATTGGAATTTTTGAAATGGTAATAGGTATCTTTATTACATTAACTAAAGCTTATTTATTTCTCTTCATTTCTATCACAATAAGATGGACTTTACCCAGGATGAGAATGGATCAGTTATTAAATCTTGGATGGAAATATCTTTTACCTATTTCTCTGGGCAATCTCTTATTAACAACCTCTTCCCAACTAGTTTCACTATAAATAAGCTAATACAGTAACAGTAAGAATATTTTCAACACAAAAATTCTCTCAAACAAGAGAAAGAAACATATCTTTTTCATATATATATTTAGAATATGTTCCCTATGCTAACTGGGTTCATTAGTTATGGTCAACAAACTATACGCGCCGCAAGATACATTGGTCAAGGTTTCATAATTACCTTATCCCACACAAATCGTTTACCTATCACGATTCACTACCCTTATGAAAAATCAATTACATCGGAGCGTTTCCGGGGGCGAATACACTTTGAATTTGATAAATGCATTGCTTGTGAAGTATGTGTTCGCGTATGCCCGATAGATCTACCCCTTGTGGATTGGAGATTTGAAAAGGATATTAAAAGGAAACAATTGCTTAATTATAGTATTGATTTCGGAGTTTGTATATTTTGTGGCAACTGTGTTGAATACTGTCCGACAAATTGTTTATCAATGACTGAAGAATATGAACTTTCTACTTATGATCGTCATGAATTGAATTACAACCAAATTGCTTTGAGTCGGTTACCAATCTCCATAATGGGAGATTACACAATTCAAACAATTAGGAATTCGCCTCAAAGTAAAATAGACGAAGAAAAATCTTGGAATTCAAGAACGATTACTGATTACTAGGTATTAGGATTTTTTTTGTTAGAAAAATCCATTTTTACTAACTATAACCTATAACGAAAAAAGAATAACTACTGCTTAACAACTTATATACATATACAAATATACATATAAAACAAAATCCTAATACCTTTTTCCTTCCTTGAATCTTTTAGTTTTATTCAGTTCATGAAAAATTTTATACTCTAAATTTCTTCTTATCCATAATGGATTTACCTGGACCAATGCATGAGATTCTTGTGCTATTTTTGGGATTTCTTCTTCTACTAGGGGGTCTAGGAGTAGTATTACTTACCAACCCAATTTATTCTGCCTTTTCGCTGGGATTAGTTCTTGTTTGTATATCCTTATTCTATTTTTTATTGAATTCCTACTTTGTAGCTGTCGCACAACTTCTTATTTATGTGGGAGCCATAAATGTCTTGATCATATTTGCTGTAATGTTTGTAAACGGCTCAGAGTGGTCTAAAGATAAGAATTCTTGGACTATTGGAGATGGGTTTACTTTACTCGTTTGTATAAGTATTCCTTTTTCACTAATGACTACTATCCCAGATACGTCGTGGTATGGAATTCTTTGGACTACAAGATCAAACCAAATAGTAGAACAGGGTCTCATAAATAACGTTCAACAAATTGGAATTCATTTAGCAACCGATTTTTATCTTCCGTTTGAACTCATTTCCCTAATTCTTCTAGTTTCTTTAATAGGTGCAATTACTATGGCTCGACAATCATAAATACTTAGAATCAGTAAAAATTGAATGAGTCAAAATTCTTAGAATTTCAAATATAAAATAAATAACTAAAGAATCACAATTTTCATTTAGTAAAACCCATCTACTGCCGATACAACAAATACCTTCTTTTCTCTTTTGTTGCGTAATTGTTCTATTCTAATTAATGGAATCGGTTCAATTCTTGTCCTCATATTGAAATGAATCGAGATTGATAAGGAGTTAGTTAATGATGTTTGAGCATGTACTTTTTTTGAGTGTCTATTTATTTTCGATGGGTATCTATGGCTTGATCACAAGCCGAAACATGGTTAGAGCTCTAATATGTCTTGAACTTATACTGAATTCAATTAATCTAAATCTCGTAACATTTTCTGATCTATTTGATAGTCGCCAATTAAAAGGCGACATTTTCGCAATTTTTGTTATAGCCCTTGCGGCTGCTGAAGCAGCTATTGGACTCTCCATTCTTTCTTCCATCCATCGTAACAGGAAATCAACTCGTATCAATCAATCTAATTTTTTGAATAATTAGACATGGAACCCTCTAAACAAATGCGTATATATAATAATACGGAACATTAAGATGAATAGAAATTGAATCTTATTTTCTTATTAGTATTTAATAATATCTATTTTTTGATTTGAGTAGGTTATTTGAAAGTATTTTTTTTACTTATTGAGTATTGCATTTTAGCAATTCATTGATATTGCAATTTGAATATTGCAATAATTTATATTGAAAAGATGATAGCCAATTTATTGGTAGTATGTAGAATTCGTATAATTATGACTGTTGAAGCCTTAAATTCAAGTTTCTTGGCTCTTTTCACGCTTTCTCACAAACAGATTAAGAAATATATTGCATTATTTGTTAAAGTTTGGATAAACCATTGCTTCGTCTGGTGTATACAATACATCTAATTTATATAGTACTAATTTCATTTTTACCAGATCGAAAATTCTTATGTTGAAAAGGCAAATTTAGAGATCCAATGTCACATTCTGTAAAAATTTATGATACATGTATAGGATGCACTCAATGTGTACGAGCTTGTCCAACAGATGTATTAGAAATGATACCTTGGGATGGATGTAAAGCCAAGCAAATTGCTTCCGCGCCGAGAACCGAAGATTGTGTGGGTTGTAAGAGATGCGAATCCGCCTGCCCAACAGATTTTTTAAGTGTCCGCGTTTATTTAGGGCCTGAAACAACCCGCAGTATGGCTCTATCTTATTGATACGTTACAAAAAACTCCACTTGAATCGTCTGATTCCTCTTTACCGAAGAAGAAGAAGCCTGTGCTCAAAATAATCCGAGCATGGGCTTTTCTGGTCAAAACGTATCTTGTCTTTATTACTTTATCATGAGTTATTTTCCTTGGTTAACAATACTTGTTGTTTTGCCGATATTTGCGGGTTCATTAATTTTCTTTTTACCTCATAAAGGAAATAAAATCGTTAGGTGGTATACTATAGCTATTTGTTTATTAGAATTCCTTCTAATGACTTATGTATTCTGTTATCATTTCCAATTAGAGGATCCCTTAATCCAATTAAAGGAGGATTCTAAATGGATAGATGTTTTCGATTTCCACTGGAGATTGGGAATCGATGGACTTTCATTAGGATCCATTTTATTGACAGGATTTATCACTACTTTAGCTACTTTAGCGGCTTGGCCGGTTACCCAGAATTCGCGATTATTCTATTTTCTGATGCTAGCAATGTATAGCGGTCAAATAGGATTATTTTCTTCACGAGACCTTTTACTTTTTTTTATCATGTGGGAATTAGAATTAATTCCTGTTTACTTACTTTTATCCATGTGGGGGGGAAAGAGGCGTCTGTATTCAGCTACCAAGTTTATTTTGTATACTGCAGGCGGTTCCATTTTTTTCTTAATTGGAGTTCTGGGTATGGGGTTATATGGTTCCAATGAACCCGGATTAGATTTAGAAAGATTGATTAATCAACCATACCCTGCAACATTGGAAATACTACTGTATTTTGGCTTCCTTATTGCTTATGCTGTCAAATTGCCGATTATACCTCTACATACGTGGTTACCAGATACCCATGGGGAGGCGCATTACAGTACATGTATGCTTTTAGCCGGAATTCTATTAAAGATGGGGGCATACGGATTGATTCGGATCAATATGGAATTGTTACCTCATGCTCATTGTCTATTTTCCCCCTGGTTGGTAATAATAGGAGCTGTGCAAATAATCTATGCAGCTTCAACTTCTCTTGGTCAACGAAATTTCAAAAAAAGAATAGCCTACTCCTCCGTATCTCACATGGGTTTCATAATTATAGGAATTGGTTCCATAACCAACATTGGACTGAATGGAGCGATTTTACAAATATTATCCCATGGATTTATCGGCGCTACACTTTTTTTCTTGGCGGGAACGGCTTGTGATAGAATGCGTCTTGTTTATCTCGAAGAACTGGGGGGAATATCTATCCCAATGCCAAAAATTTTTACCATGTTTAGTAGCTTTTCAATGGCTTCTCTTGCCTTGCCGGGAATGAGCGGTTTTGTTGCAGAATTAGTAGTATTTTTTGGACTAATTACTAGTCCTAAATTTATGTTAATGCCAAAAATGCTAATTACTTTTGTAATGGCAATAGGAATGATATTAACCCCTATTTATTTATTATCTATGTTACGCCAGATGTTCTATGGATATAAGCTATTTCATGTTCCAAACGAAAATTTTGTGGATTCTGGACCACGGGAACTGTTTCTTTTAATCTCTATCTTTTTACCAGTAATAGGAATTGGTATTTATCCAGATTTTGTTCTCTCGCTATCCGTTGACAGGGTGGAGGCTCTATTATCCAATTATTATACTAAATAGGATTTTCTTTTTTTAACTAGCCCGCACTATATTCCATAGTGGAAAAAAATTCCATAGTGGAAAAAAATTCCATAGTGGAAAAAAAATGAAGAAAAGAAAAAAGTAAAAAAGTCTAATTAGATCTATCTCGAATTTTTGAGAACCCTTTGAAAAGACGTTCAAGGGGTTCTCAAATCAAACAAAAAAGGAAAAAACCTTCATAAAATGAAGGTTTTATGTTATGTAATCATTTAGATGGTAATATAAATGAACCATAACTATGTAAACCTATTCCTAACAGATTGATCCCAAAATAGCAGATCCAAATTATAAGAAATCCTATCGAAGCTACAAGTGCGGAATTCGTACCCTTCCAATTTTGATTTGTTCTACTATGTAAATATATTGCAAATATGGTCCAGGTAATAAATGCCCAAGTTTCCTTAGGGTCCCAATTCCAATAGGATCCCCATGCCTCATTAGCCCACACTGCTCCACAAAGAATACCTATGGTTAAAAGAGTAAACCCTATACTAATGACACGATAACTCCAAGAATCCAAACGCTCAGTTAATTGATATTTGTAATAATTTGGAAATGCGGAAAAAGAGGTGCTTTTTAAAGGACTTCTTTTTGCATATAAATATTCAATCTCACTGAAAAAAAATGTTTTAAGGAAAACATTTTTTTTCTTTTTAGAAAAGAAATCAAAATTATTTCGAAATCTAATGATTAGAAGAGCGGCGGATAATAAGGATCCGCACAAAAGAGTTGCATAGCTTAGTAACATCATACTGACATGCATCATTAACCACTGAGATTGTAGAGCAGGTACTAGTATTGTGGATTGATGCATTTCAGTTAAAAGCCCCGACGTGGCAAAGCCTTGCGTTAAAATAGTACTTGGCATAGTTATTGTGCTTAAATCATTTTTCGAGTTCTGTATCTTAGGAATAGTATGAAGAATATACAGAGCCCATGAAAGGAAAATTAATGACTCATATAAATTACTTAATGGAAAATGTCCCGAAGAGAACCAATGAGAAACTAAGAATCCTGTTATAGAGAAAAAAGTAACTATCATTCCTTTTTCTGACGAATCACGTAATCCCCTAAGTTCACGAACTAATAAGGTTATCAAATGAATCATAATCACAATTGAAATGGTTGAGAAAGAGATATGAGTTAGTATATGTTCTAAAGTTGCAAATAGCATAAGGATAAGGTCCCATTACAAAATTGGAAATTTCGAATTGAATCCATTTTCTAATCTATTGTATTCTTTTTCGGGAATGCCGCCACTCGGACTCGAACCGAGATGCTTGAGCACTGCTTCCTAAGAGCAGCGTGTCTACCAATTTCACCATGGCGGCTAACTTGAAATAATAGTTAGCTTAAAAAAATAATAGTTATTTTCTCTCGAATCGTCGAGACGGGGAGAGGCCATGGAATTTAGGAACATTAGAATTTCCTCATTAACTACAAAGAATTTTCTATTTTAGAAAAATTTATAGAATGAAAGCCTTTCCGCTCTTATTAATATGATTTACCAGTCCTAAACTCATTTTCATTTATATGGGAATTTTGGATAAGAATAAGATAGGCAGAGATTGTAAGACCTATTGCAAGAATAGTCTACTTTTGATAATGGAATCCTCATTTTTATGAGGATTCCATTATCAAAAAAAAGTTCTTTGATAGGCAAAGAATACTGAGGACACAATATACCAAAAACTTTTGTTCTATATATTCTATATAATGGAAGGATTCGTTCTAAGAATAGTTTACTGAGAAATTCGACACATAAAAATAAAAGTACATTTATTAATTAATCCGAATTATTCATTCATATTAAATAATTAGAATTTCTTTTGGATAGTTCAATTCAGATTATTCCAAAACCTTATTATTTGTTTGTTGGCCAGAAAAACCTTTTGGTTTTGGATCCTCGTTGCCGCTAGAAAATGATCTTGATTTTGCTAAAGAATAAGATTGTACTATGGAAAAATAAGTCTTTTTCTTCCAAAGATTTTTACGAATACGCTTTTTTGACATCGAAGTACGTTTTTTTGGAACTGCCATTCAAAAAGGGGATTACTTTTTTCTAGTTGTATGTGAAAGACATTTATTGCCGCAAATCAATCCTTTTTTCTGTTTTTTCTTAGTAGTTATACTTAGATACTCAAAGATACTGAAATTCGAAATTCTTTTTTAGTTCATTCTGTCTAATGTGGATAAGACAAGAGTTTTTTAAGGTTTTCTATTTAAATCAATTTATATATCAAATATACTGCATATATAAATATATGGTTTGGGGTGGGGGATAAGACCCCATATAAGATGGGGAGATAAAAAGAAGGTAAAATTCAATTCAATCAAATCAAATAGTTAATTAAGTTCAGAACGGTATTCCATAATTGAATTCCAATCAAAAAAAAAATACTTAGTCTCTTAAACAAGACATTATAAAACTTAGAGAATTCTAGTCATTAGGATTTCCGTTTTATATGAAGCAAGCTATATTTGAGAATTTCCTATAAATATGGGTTTTCTTTGGAATGCAATCAATCAATTACGAAACAAGAGAGCTCTTTTATTTTAAGAGAAAGAAATACAAAAATAAATAGAAAATCACATGATTCAATCTTTTTTTGTATTTTAATAAAATAAATATTTATTTTATTTTTATTAATAACTAGATAATGAAATTCTTTAATTCACTTTTTGAATTTAAGCAACTAAACTCATTCTGCATTTTTGAATATTTTACTGAGAGAAATTTTGAAAAATCCAGAATTCCAATATTTTTTCTTATTCTTATTTTGTTTTTTTAATTCCTTTAGAAAGATATAAGAATAGGTTTGGTGAATCGGAAACAATTTTTTTTTATAGAAAAATTGAACTAAAAATTTCAACTAAAAATTGCTATTTCTTTTCTTATGGAACATACATATCAATATGCCTGGGTAATCCCTCTTCTCCCACTTCCTGTTATTATGTTAATGGGATTTGGGCTTTTTCTTATTCCGACAGCAACAAAAAATCTTCGTCGCATATGGGCTTTTCCTAGTATTTTACTCTTAAGTATAGCTATGGTATTCTCAGTTCACCTGTCTATTCAACAAATAAATGGAAGTTCTATCTATCAATATCTATGGTCTTGGACCATCAATAATGATTTTTCCTTAGAATTTGGATACTTGATCGACCCCCTTACGTCTATTATGTTAATACTAATTACTACTGTAGGAATCTTGGTTCTTATTTATAGTGACGATTATATGTCTCACGATGAAGGATATTTAAGATTTTTTGTTTATATAAGTTTTTTTAATACTTCCATGTTGGGATTGGTTACTAGTTCCAATTTGATACAAATTTATTTTTTTTGGGAACTTATCGGAATGTGTTCCTATTTATTGATAGGCTTTTGGTTTACACGGCCAATTGCAGCGAGTGCTTGTCAAAAAGCTTTTGTAACTAATCGTGTAGGGGATTTTGGTCTGTTATTAGGAATTTTAGGTTTTTTTTGGATAACGGGTAGTTTAGAGTTTCGGGATTTGTTCAAAATAGCTAATAACTGGATTCCTAATAATGGGATTAATTCCTTACTTACTACTTTGTGTGCTTTTTTATTATTCCTTGGTGCAGTTGCAAAATCCGCACAATTCCCTCTTCACGTATGGTTACCCGATGCTATGGAAGGACCCACTCCCATTTCGGCTCTTATACACGCAGCAACTATGGTTGCCGCGGGGATTTTTCTTTTAGCTCGACTTCTTCCTCTTTTCATACCCCTACCCTTGATAATGAGTTTCATTTCTTTAGTGGGTACAATAACACTCTTCTTAGGAGCCACTTTAGCTCTTGCTCAGAGAGATATTAAAAGAAGTTTAGCCTATTCTACAATGTCTCAATTGGGTTATATGATGTTAGCTCTAGGTATAGGTTCTTATCAAGCTGCTTTATTCCATTTGATCACTCATGCTTACTCGAAAGCTTTATTGTTCTTAGGATCCGGATCCGTTATTCATTCAATGGAACCTCTTGTTGGATATTCACCAGATAAAAGTCAAAATATGGTTCTTATGGGTGGTTTAAGAAAATACGTTCCAATTACAAAAACTACTTTTTTATGTGGTACACTTTCTCTTTGTGGTATTCCACCTCTTGCTTGCTTCTGGTCCAAAGATGAAATCCTTAGTAATAGTTGGTTGTATTCACCCTTTTTTGGAATAATAGCCTCTTTTACTGCAGGATTAACTGCATTTTATATGTTTCGGATATATTTACTTACTTTTGATGGGTATTTGCGTGTTCATTTTCAAAATTACAGCAGTACTAAAGAAGGTTCGTTGTATTCAATATCCTTATGGGGAAAAAGTATATCCAAAGGAGTCAATAGGGATTTTGTTTTATCAACAACGAAGAGTGGAGTTTCTTTTTTTTCACAAAATATACCTAAAATTCCTGGGAATACAAGAAATAAGATAGGATTCTTTAATACTCCCTTTGGGGCTAAAAAAACTTTTGTCTATCCTCATGAAACGGGAAATACTATGCTATATCCTCTTCTTATATTACTGCTTTTTACTTTGTTCATTGGATCCATAGGAATCCATTTTGATAATGGGGTAAAGGATAATGGAATATCCGAGTTAACCATATTATCAAAATGGCTAACTCCTTCGATAAACTTTTTCCAGGAAAGTTCTAATTCTTCCATAAATTCCTATGAATTTATTACTAATGCAATTTATTCTGTAAGTTTAGCAATTTTTGGTCTATTCATAGCATATATCTTCTATGGATCCGCTTATTATTTTTTTCAGAATTTGAATTTTCAAAATTCCCTTGTAAAAATAAAAATGAATCCAAAAAAGAGCTTTTTGGATGAAGTAAAAAAAAAGATATATAGCTGGTCATATAATCGTGGTTATATAGATGTTTTCTATACTAGGGTATTTATCCTGGGTATAAGAAAATTGGCAGAACTAACCCATTTTTTAGATAAAGGTGTCGTTGATGGAATTACCAATGGAGTGGGTCTTGCTGGTTTTTGTATAGGAGAAGAAATCAAATATGTAGGAGGAGGGCGAATATCGTCTTATCTATTCTTTTTTTTATGTTATGTATCTTTGTTCTTATTCTTTATTCCATGAATTCCTCAAAACGAGGCTCATCAAAAGGCAAAATCTAAGACTACTATAAGACTACTAAATAAAATACGAAAGAAATTCGAAGGATTAAATTACTTCTCCCGAATATTCAACTGACTGATTAATTTCTTATAACGTACTCTATTTTTCTTTGCCAAATAAGCCAGCAAACGTTGACGTTTTCCCAAAAGTCTTCGTAGACCCCTTTCCGATGAAAAATCTTTTTTGTGTAATTCCAAATGTGAAGCAAGTCTCCGTATCTTATTGGTGAAACTGAATACTTGAAATTCAACAGAACCCCTGTTTTCTTGTTTTTCTTCTTTAACCATAAATCAAAAAATTTTTCTACCTCCTTTCTTTTTCATGTATTTTTCTGATCAGGAAAAATAAAAAATTATGTCAGTTATTTTGAAGTTATTCTAATCTCGTACACACAAAAATTTTCAATTATTCATCTACTGCTGGAATCTGGAATTTTGATTTATTTTATCGATGCAAATTGGATTTGGATAGAAGGGTACATTCTTTTATTTTGGATAGAAGAAACATTTCTTCTATCTAAAATAAAAGAATTTTGCTGATTTATTTATTGCTATATCCAATTTTTAGAATTGATATACCATTTAATTGATATCATTTAACAAAATGAAACACAGCATATGCATCCATCTTTCGGCTCGATAATTTCACGGGATAGAGATATAGTATAAGAAATAGGCTATTAAGTAACTCTAAATGAATTGTGGATACATCTGTATCCTTAACATACTGAAAGGACTGCCATTATTCGTATCAAACCAATAGCGATTCATAAAAGCTAAATCTTGTAATCAATGGTGGGCCAATAATGAATTTTTTTGCATAGGTATTAAGACGCTTGGTCTGATTTCGAAATTGTCCAGAGTTTTTTATGTTGTTTTCATTGCAAAATGATGGATCTCCTTCCGTAACTTTCCAATTACGAGTACGAGAATTGAAAGACATGAAAATTATCAATTCTCTACGGCGTCTAGGAGATAGATAGAAAATTTTCAGGAACAAGAAAATCAGAAGAATCTTTTTCTCTATTCACTACCATTCCGCGTCTTCGACTTCTATTAGTTTCTTTTCTTCTTTAATGCAATAGCTATAGTTTGATATAGAATCCATTTCTCAAAGTAATGGAAACCATTCTCTTATAGGAAATGGTTCGAAAATCGCTATTCCACCTTTTAGGTTTAGGTATCGTGAAAAGTGATACCTGTGAAGATCGTGCATTTCAGTCACATTCAGATCCGTTTTTCGAGTCCATGATATAACCAAATTGGATGGATCTTCCACCCGTTTAGCTAAGAAAGAATAGATGCAGAGGTGGATAATAGATCGATATGAAGATCATGAGCTGCCCCATAATGAAACCGCCAATAGTCGCGAATATCTCCTTCTTCCCTAACCCAAGATTGGAGAAAGAAGATCTAAGAGGGACCTATGGAGAATGTGGTCAGAAATCCATAATAGAGTCCGACCTCAACGACCGAATTAATTATCCTCATCGAGAAACTTAGACTACTAAGTAGAAAAAATTAGAAAATCATGGCATGGGTCTCCTTTTTTTCTTTCTTTAGAGTTTTCTATATGCACAATTTCTCGATGTTTCGATGAGAATTTCTTGACTTTCCATATATAGAAAGAGATAGACTATAAATGACATCTCTTATGTCAATAAGACCAAAGGGATGGATATTAAATGATAGGAAGTGCTAGGAAGTGAAATAGAATGAAATAGAGCCACTTTGGGCTTCCCTATGAAATGAGGCATGGAACGGAGCCACTACGAAGAAATTACGGGAGTTACGAAAGAAGCTTCGGACTCATATTGTTCACGGGTTGAGAGCGGGAGTTGAACTCTAGGAGGTCGAATCTCCCCTTGTTCCTCAGTAGCTCAGTGGTAGAGCGGTCGGCTGTTAACTGACTGGTCGTAGGT